CTTCCGGTTCAGGCAATCGACTGATTGCGCCGGGCGAAGAACAAGATTTCCGGCCTCCGTGGCAGGATCCGCCAGGCCTACTCTAATGATTTTAGATCTATGTAAGGAAAGGGAGGCTGTGCTATCTCTGTGAGGATTATGGTTTGATTCTTTTTTTGTGGTTGTAACCTTCCATTTGGGTGGTTACAACCGTTACTATTGTAACATTGACAATAGTGGGTTTGCGTGATATGATTCTATCTTGAATCAATCTANNNCTGTGAGGATTATGGTTTGATTCTTTTTTTGTGGTTGTAACCTTCCATTTGGGTGGTTACAACCGTTACTATTGTAACATTGACAATAGTGGGTTTGCGTGATATGATTCTATCTTGAATCAATCTAAATAGATTTAGATATGCATCAATCCCGGTTATAGTTAAAGTTGCTAACAGTCGAGTTAGGGATTGACCGGGAAATCTTATACATGCTTAGGAGGTATCATGCATGTTCAATCATAATCATTGGGTGGTCAAATTAGTGACAGGTCAAATTAGTGACAAAAGTGGCCGGCGTTTTTGCAGTGGCTTTAGTAGGGATGGCAGGTCTCAATTTTGGTTGTACTGGGCTCTTTGTGTGGTTATTCGGTAACCCACAAACTCCGCCGCGCCCATCTACTCAAGTCCGCTTACAAAGACTTGATGAGACTTTAAAGTTCAACAAAACTCTCTTGGCCGACAAAGAGCGGGCTTTTTTCATTTTTCACAAGAATGAATCGGATTGGCCTTTTGGGAAATGGGAAACTGCATTCCAAAAAATGGTCCACTCCAAAAAGGGAGGCGTAGCATCTTAGACGAAACCATAAAGACTCATCAGAGTGTGATCAAATCAAAAGAGATTCCCCGCTTATACTTCAAGATTTCCCTTTTGGAAAGTGCAAAAGTGAAGCTCCAAGCTACAAGTGGAAGAGACGGATAACCGCACGCCGACTCCTCCTGGTCCTGGGGTCTCTAGTTCGAGCACCTTGCGGCTCCCCGAGGACAGGGGGCCTTCCGGTTTAGGAACTCGCCGGCTCATTGCTTGTGCCGAGAGACCAAGCCAAATCCAGCGATGTGGGGCAGCATAAGTAAGATCCTCTAATCAATTTCAGCAGAATTTTATAGATCTATGAAAGGGGGCTGTCCTATCCCTATCCTATGTGAGTATTGTATCATTTTTTCTTTCTTATTCCCCCTTTTCTTAGCTTTCTTTTCTTAGCTTTTGAACTTACCTAGATACTAAAGAATCTAGGTAGATTCTCTAGGTAAGGGGCATGGTTTGATTCCGTTTTGGTGGTTGCAACCTTCCTATTTTCATAGTGACAATAGTAGATTTGCGTGATATGATTCTATCATGGCTAAAAAAATCTATTTATCCATGATCCGAAACGGAAAGAGGTCTCTCTCTCATTTTGAAATTGTGGAATTCACCGGGGTATACTAGTTGAACCCTGAATAGTGAATGCCCGCCATTACAAACCCAACCAACAATTCTATATATATAATAGAAATATTATGCGATTGAGGAAACGGAAGTATTTAGAGGAAATTCTCAGGACTGTCTTATTCTATATTCTATTCTATAGATTCTATCTATTTCCATCCTAAAGTTTCCATTGTAAAAGTAAAAAAACCACAGGAGGTGATTGATTTTCATGTTCAATTTGTTTCGACTAGCGACTCTACGTTTAATGAGTCGGTGGGTAGTCGGACTTGTACAAGGCTGCTTGGGAATCTCTGGGATTTTCACCAAGGTTCTCTTTTGGTTACGCTTGTTGATTTCCCAAGCTCAAGCTCTGGTTGACAAGTTGACAACAAGGCGCGATCTTTAATGTCGATATTCGGGTCCTTGAATGCTCTTATTGGGGTTTTTGTTTTGGGGGGGCGTTGGTTTTTTTCCCCGAAACCGAAGCCTCCGGAGCCTCCAGCAAATCCCATTCCTCCGGCTTCGGAAATGCAAGAGCTTCGAATCCCTCCGCAGGAACAGTCAAATTCCCGGGGTTCAATCACCCTGCGGCTCCACAAGGAAGCCCAAAAAGGCGCGTCTTCAGGTCGGCTCACTGCGCCAGGAGAAGGAGAATCCAGCGCTGCGGGGCAGGACGAGAGCTCCCCGGAGACCCCGGACGAGCTCTGAGCTATAGTGGAACTAAGTATTTAGGGGGAATTCGAAAACCTCTCTTACGATATAGATTCGACTGAGGGTTCGGATAGAAAGGTACCAATCAGTAGGAATTCTTCTTTCTTCGGATATTGTATGTTGTAAAAAAGGTTCCCCTAAAAAAAAAAAGAACCTATCCCATTTTTTACCTAGGCATATTCTATGCGAGGCACGCATATCTCTATTGTATGTTATCAAGGAAGTATCATCTAGGGAATAAATAGAATAAAATAAAAAGAATAATCCGAACAATACATGTCTTTCACATCCAACTCTAAACAATGAGCAACCTCTTCATTTTTGAATGGCGGTTCCAAAGAAACGTACTTCTCTGTCAAAAAAGCGTATTCGTAAAAATATTTGGAAAAGAAAGGGGTATTGGGCAGCGAGAAAAGCATTTTCATTAGCGAAATCTCTTTCTACCGGGAATGCGAAAAGTTTTTTGTACGAAAAAAAAAAAATAAAAAAAAAACCCAAGTCTGGTTTTGGAAGAATCTGAATCAATATGACTCCCTGAATTGTATTGTCATTTCTAAAATGAAGGATTCCCATTAACTCATATTTTTCTTTTCAACGGATCAATACGAGACGGGACTGGTTATTGCGGTATGCAGAATAAGAAGTCCTCTGCTTACTGTATTCTCCATTTTTTGACGAAGTAGTGAAGGACAAGATACAAAGGTTTAGCTTTCTTTTGAGTCGGTTTTTCGAATTTGTGAGATGGGGGTTGTCATTTTCCTCATCGATTCACTTTTCATAATACACTAACTAAAAGAAAAGTCTTCTTTTTCCTTTAGGAAGGATTTTTTTGGATTATGTATTCCTAATATGTAGTCCAAATAAGGGTCCTATATTTGGGCTGTGGAATTCATCAAGATCTATATCTATCTATAGATCTTGAGAGCTTTCTTTTCTTTAGAAATTTAGAAATATAGAATCTTTTTTTTTTTTGAAGTACGCTAAAATTCCGAGAAAGATTGAAACCTTTTAGTTCTATGCCTGGATAGAGGACAGAACTATCTAGTTCCAACTGCTGCATTTCCATTCCAGGCGAAGTGAAACCAATGGAAAGCTCTTTGTGAAAGTGAAACCTAACACCCTACGATCCCACAATACTAATGATTGTTGAACGTTCAATTAGTCATTTTAACGAGTGTTTTTTCATTGATTGTCAGATTCCCTAAAAAAGATTTGATTGAATTGACTCCTTAGAATCTCGACGATTGAATAGGGATGGGCTATTATGTTTTTGAGTAAGCCGCTATGGTGAAATCGGTAGACACGCTGCTCTTAGGAAGCAGTGCTAGAGCATCTCGGTTCGAGTCCGAGTAGCGGCATCTTCGAAAAGAGATACAATAAATCCTATAATGAATAATGAATGGAATTCCGTATTTCCATTCTAGTCTTGAAGGATCCCCCTTTTCTTTTTTATTTTAGGATTTGTTTATGATATTCTCGACTTTACAACATATATTCACTCACATTTCTTTTTCGATCGTTTCAATTGTAATTAGTATTTATTTACTAACCTTATTATTAGTCTACGAAACGCTAGGACTCTATAATTCGTCAGAAAAAGGCATGATAGCTACCTTTTTCTGTATAACAGGATTGTTAGTTACTCGTTGGATTTCTTCGGGACATTTCCCCTTAAGTGATTTATATGAATCCGTAATGTTTCTTTCGTGGGGTTTTTCCATTATTCATATGGTTCCACATTTTAGGAACCAAAAAACCCATTTAAGCGCAATAACCGCGCCAAGTACTATTTTGACTCAAGGCTTTGTTACTTCCGGTCTTTTCGCAGAAATGCATCAATCCACAATATTAGTACCTGCTCTCCAATCTCAGTGGTTAATGATGCACGTAAGTATGATGGTATTGAGCTATGCAGCTCTTTTATGCGGCTCGTTATTCTCAGTAGCGCTTCTAGTCATTACATTTCGAACACGCATAGATATTTTTGGCAAAAGAAATCATTTATTAACAGGGTCATTTGGTTTTGATGAAATCCAATACACAAATGAAAGAGGCAGTGTTTTACGAAACACTTTTTTTCTTTCATTTAGAAATTATCACATGTATCAGTTGATTCAGCAATTGGATCGTTGGAGTTATCGTGTCATTAGTCTAGGGTTTCTCTTTTTAACCATAGGTATTCTTTCGGGCGCGGTATGGGCGAATGAGGCATGGGGGTCATATTGGAATTGGGATCCCAAGGAAACTTGGGCATTTATTACTTGGACCCTATTTGCAATTTATTTACATATGAGAACAAATCAAAATGTACAAGGCACGAATTCCGCAATTGTGGCTTCTCTTGGATTTCTTATAATTTGGATATGTTATTTTGGGGTCAATCTATTAGGAATAGGATTACATAGTTATGGCTCATTCACAGTAACATCGAATTGAAGAAGTGACCCAATCTAGAGGAACATAGTCTGAAGTTTGTGTGAGTTTTTGAGAACCATTTGAATCACTACTGGATTCAAATGGTTCTCAAAAACTCCAAACGTATCTGATTCGAATGGACTTCATTTTCTTTTTCCTTAAGATAAGGAAAAAGAAGACTTATTTTTTTTTCATTGTCCAGCGAATGGTTTTCGAAATCATAGCATTATTTTCTATCTTATTCATGAAAACTATCTTATCTATAAAAGTAATTAGATAGGATAGCTTCTACCTTGTCAACGGATAGTGAGAGAAGGAAATCCGGATAAATACCAATCCCTATTACAGGTAGAAAGATACAGATCGAAACAAAAAGTTCTCGTGGTCCAGAATCCAAAAAAGAAGAGTTTGGGGCGGGAAATTGCTTGTATCCATAGAACATCTGGCGTGACATAGATAATGAATAAATAGGAGTGACTATCATTCCAATTGCCATTCCAAAAGTCATGAGTATTTTTGGCATTAAAAGAGATTTTGGACTGGTAATTATTCCAAAAAAGACTACCAATTCGGCAACAAAACCACTCATTCCCGGCAATGCAAGAGAAGCCATCGAGAAGCTACTGAACATTGTAAATATTTTAGGCATTGAGATAGCTATTCCGCCTATTTCGTCGAGATAAACAAGACGTATTCTATCGTAACTCGTTCCTGCCAAGAAAAAAAGCGCACCACCAATAAATCCGTGAGAAATGATTTGTAAAATGGCTCCATTTAGTCCTGTATCGGTTATAGAACCAATTCCTAGAATTGTAAAACCCATATGAGATACAGAAGAATAGGCTATTCTCTTTTTTAAATTGCGTTGGCCAGGAGATGTTGAAGCTGCATAGATTATTTGAACTGTACCTAGTATCATCAACCAGGGGGAAAATATAGAATGAGCGTGGGGTAAGAATTCCATATTGATCCGAACCAATCCATACGCTCCCATTTTTAATAAGATTCCGGCTAGAAGCATACACGTACTGTAATGTGCCTCCCCATGGGTATCTGGTAACCATGTATGTAAGGGTATAATCGGTGATTTGACAGCATAAGTAATAAGAAATCCACAATAGAATAGTATTTCCAATGCCACCGGATACGATTGATTCGCTGAGGTTTCAAAATGTAAGGTTGCTTCGTTGGAACCATAGAAACCCATGCCCAGAACTCCCATTAATAGAAAAACAGAACCCCCAGCAGTGTACAAAAGAAACTTTGTAGCTGAGTACAAACGTTTCTTTCCTCCCCACATGGATAGAAGTAGGTAAACAGGAATTAATTCTAACTCCCACATGAGAAAAAAAAGTAAAAGATCTCGAGAAGAAAATGATCCTATTTGGCCGCTGTACATTGCTAACATCAGGAAATGGAACAATCGTGAATCCCGAGTCACTGGCCGAGCCGCTAAAGTCGCTAAAGTAGTGATGAATCCCGTCAGGAAAACGGGTCCTATGGAAATTCCATCGATTCCGAGTCTCCAGTGAAAATCCAAAAAATGGATCCATCTAAAATCCTGTTCTAATTGGATTAAGGGATCGTCAAATTGGAAATGATAACAGAATGCATAGGTCGTTAGAAGTAGGTCTATTGTGCATATAGAGAGAGTATACCACCTAATCATCTTATTTCCCCTATGAGGAAAAAAGAAAATGGAAGAACCCGCGGATATCGGCAAAATCACAATTATTGTTAACCAAGGAAAAGAATTCGTGGTAAAGACAAGATACACTTTGACCAAAAAACCCGTGCTCGAAATAATCTTTTTGATCGAGTACGGGTTTTTGTCGGTAAGGAGAAAAAAAAAATGGGTTCAAGTAGAGTTTTCTAGAACGTATCAATAAGCTAGCCCCATGCTTCGCGTTGTCTCATGCCATAAATAAACCCGGACACTCAAGAAATCTGTTGGACAAGCGGATTCACACCTCTTACAACCTACACAGTCTTCTGTTCTTGGGGCAGAAGCAATTTGCTTAGCTTTACATCCGTCCCAAGGTATCATTTCTAATACATCTGTGGGGCAGGCTCGCACACATTGAGTACACCCTATACATGTATCATAAATCTTTACTGAATGTGACATGGTATCTATCCACTTTTTGAACGTCATAAATTTTCGATCTAGTAAAATCATAAAGGAATCATATATGGTAGACACCAGACGAATCGAGGGTTTACCAGAATCGATTTCGAATCAATCTATTTCTGGATCTGCTCATGATAGCGGTCCAAGATACTTTGATTTATTACGTTTTAGCAAACATGGGCTTTGTTTCTATCGTACATACCAATTTGAATTGGTGAATATTCTATTCAGTATTTCGATGATTATCGCTATTTATTCAGCAAGTTCGATTGATTGATACGAGTGGATTTTCTGTTACGATGAATTGACGAAACAATAGCTGGTCCAATAGCGGCTTCAGCGCCTGCAATAGCTATCACAAAAATCGCGAAAATGTCTCCTTTTAATTGGCGACTATCAAAGAAATCAGAAAATGTTACGAAATTCAAATTAACCGCATTCAGTATAAGCTCAAGACACATAAGTGCTCTAACCATATTTCGACTTGTGATCAATCCATAAATACCGATAGAAAATAAAAAGGCACTCAAAACAAGTTCATGTTCAAGCATCATTGACCAACCCCTCATCAATCTGGATTTATTTGCTTTCAATAGGAACAAAAATGCCACCTTAATCCATTTTATTGACTCGAATCTCACAAGTCCAGAACAAAGGAAGGTATTGGTACTAGAATAGATTGAACTCAAACTTTTATACATGAAAAATAGAAAAATGGAATTGAAGTGAAGGAAAATGGGTGTGATAAGAAGGAAGTCTTTTGAGAGGACAGAACTCTTTCATTCGAAGTCGTTCTTTTTATTACTGACGGGCCATAACAATTGCACCTATTAAGGCAACTAAAAGAATTATAGAAATGAGTTCAAAGGGAAGAAAAAAATCGGTTGATAAATGAGTCCCAATTTGTTGACCATTATTTACAAAATCCTGCTCTAAAATCTGGTTTGATCTTGTAGTCCAAATAATACCGTACCATGAAGTATCTGGGACAGTAGTAATTAGCGAAACAAAAAGACTTGTACAAACTAGGGAAGTGACTCCTTCTCCAACGGTCCAAAGACCGAAATCCTTGTAATATTCTGAGTCATTCATGAACATCACAGCGAATACGATTAACACATTTATGGCCCCCACGTAAATAAGGAGCTGTGCAGCAGCTACAAAATGGGAATTCGATGGAATATGGAATAGGGATATACAAACCAGAACTAACCCCAAGGAAAAGGCAGAAAAAATTGGATTGGTAAGTAATACCACTCCCAGACCTCCTAATAGAAGAACCGATCCCAAAAATACTAAAAGAAAATCATGTATTGGTCCAGTGAAATCCATTCTATGTCAAATAATAGAGAAATAAGCTTAAATGGTTCATGATCTTTTTGACCAGACCGGGAAAAAATAGGTTACCCGACTCTTTTTAGGATACGCTCTGAATGGAATCCAATCCTAGATTGGGGGTTGATATAGAAATTCTCTAGATATATAAGAAATATTATTCATTGAGAGAGATGTAGATTTCGAAAAAATCACGGATACGGATAATGTATTTGTGCAAGACATGATTCTGAGCAATGAATCTGAAATCGCTGTTAGTTTTAGTTACTTATTTGCCGAGCAAAATGGAAGATTTGCTCCTTTAGTATTTCGTAATAGTAATCGGAAATTGGAGTAATTGGTAATCGAATCAAGCGGTTTACACATTTTTTATTTGATTTGAGTCGAAGTCATAATGGTTCGAATTAAGGAATCTCCAATTACTGACATTGGTAACCGACCCAAGGCAATTTGATTATAATTCAATTCGTGACGATTATAAGTAGAAAGTTCATATTCCTCAGTCATTGATAAACAATTTGTTGGACAATACTCGACACAATTCCCACAAAATATACATATTCCAAAATCAATACTATAATTCAGTAATCGTTTCTTTCGAATTTCGGGTTCCAATCTCCAATCAACAGTGGGTAGATCTATAGGACATACACGAACACATACTTCACAAGCAATGCATTTATCAAATTCAAAGTGGATTCGACCGCGAAAACGCTCTGATGGAATCCATTTTTGATAGGGATATTGAATAGTTACAGGTAAACGACTCGTATGAGATAAGGTAATTATGAAACTTTGGCCGATATACCTTGCAGCTCTTACGGCTTGGTGACCATAATTCATGAACCCAGTTATCATAGGAAGCATATCATAAATCTCTATGAATAATTGAAATTTTCTTTCTCTTGTTTAAGAAAACTTAGGAATCGAAAATACAATGAATGTCTTATGTCTTTACAGTGAAAGGAGTTGGGAAGAAGTTGTCAATAATAGATTCCCGAGAGAAATAGGTAAAAGAAATTTCCACCCAAGATTTAATAGTTGGTCCATTCTCATCCTAGGCAAAGTCCATCTTGTTGTGATAGAAATGAACAGGAACAAATAAGCTTTTGCTAATGTAATCAAAATACCAATTGTTGTTCCAAAGACTCCACTCAGTTCATTTATTCCGAAAAAATGAGGAATGAATAGGAACGGGATAGAGAGATTCCAACCGCCCAAGTAAAGAACTGTTACAAATAATGAAGAGACTAGTAGATTTAGATAGGAAGCAACGTAAAATAAACCAAATTTGATACCCGAATATTCGGTTTGATAACCTGCTACTAATTCTTCCTCCGCTTCTGGTAAATCAAAAGGTAATCTTTCACATTCGGCTAGGGAAGAAATGAGAAAAACCGTAAATCCTATAGGTTGACGCCACAGATTCCAACCCCAAAAACCATATTTGGACTGTGCCTCCACTATTTCAACTGTACTTGAACTGTTAGATAATCATAGTCGATGATAACATCACTGCTGCCATCGCTATTGCAGAACCGTACATGAGACTTTCACCTCATACGGCTCCTCGGTGGTCGTCATAAAAAAATCTAAGGACGGGCTCGTTAGTATCTCGATATATTAGTTGAGTAGATAGAGTAAAGATGGATCGAAGAGTCCCACATTATACCAATCCAATTCTGTCTGCTATAATAAAATAACAAAAAGGTGCTTCTGAATTGATCTCACCCTTTCGATTTCTAATGTATATTTCGAATTTCAAAAAATGTGTAATTTCGCTTCGTTCAGTAATAACTGAATCCTTCAATAAAAAGAAAATACTCATTGTATCAATTTCGACCCTTTTTCGATTACGAAAAAAGATTAGGCATTCCATTAGTTCATGAATCATGATACTAATTCTCTCGGTATGAATAGAGATCAAATAGTTCGTATTTTTCTTTTCTATTGCATATTTCTTTCGTTCCGGTTCTTCTTTCACATTTCATAGAAAAAGACAAGGAAGCTCTAAAAAAAGGTTACTTCGTTTCGGATAGCCATTTCTTTAACCAATGGGTAGGAGCATACTCAGGATCGGGATCCTGGGGAAGTACTGCTTGATCGTTTCTACTAACTTAAAGCCCCCACCCCAATTCCTTTTATGCGGAGAGACCCATTTAGGTAACTTAGATTATCTCCATTACGAATCCATTATGTACCTTAGTATTCCTAACCGCCCACTCATTTTTGCCCAACCCCCGTTATGACAGACAATAGTGAAAACTCCATAGAGTTGCTCTTTTCTAACCGCGTCAAACCATGATTGCTAATCAACAAATCTTGGGGTCATTTATTCTGCTTATGGATGCTTAACTCTCGCACATAGGGAATGAGACTTCATCTTTTTACTGCAAATTTATAAGCTGTTTTGTTTCACTCATAGAACTTATCTTATTGAGTTCATTATCCGGAATGATGAATCAAAAAATGAAGATATCTACTCAATCCATTTCACTCCTTTCTTTCCTAGAAATAAAAGAAATAGGTAACAGCTCATGTCCAAACGAATCGCACGTAGAGATATGGATAAAACACATGGAGTTAATGGTATTTCATAACTAATCGATTGAGCAGCAGCTCGTAGACCACCTAAAAAGGAATATTTATTATTCGAACCATATCCTGACATAAGAAGTCCAAAAGGAGCAAGACTTGAAATGGCAATCCATAAAAAAACACCTATACTGAGATCCGCTAGAACAAGCCGGTAGCTAAAAGGAATTACTGAATAACTTAGTAAAATGGATATAACTGCTAGGGACGGTCCGAGACTAAATAAACGAATATCTCCTCTAGATGGGAGAAGATCCTCTTTCAAAAGTAGTTTTGTCCCATCGGCTAGAGCTTGAAGAATTCCAAAAGGACCTGCATACTCTGGTCCCATACGTTGTTGTACTCCTGCAGATATTTTTCTTTCTAACCACACAATTATGAATATCCCTATTGTGATTCCAAATAGAGGAATCAAAATAGGTACAAGCAAGCGTGTGAGCCCATACACCTCTTTTAAGGATTCCAATCGAGAAAAAGAATTAATAGCCCGTACTTCCGTTGTATCAATTATCATTTCAACGATCAACTTCTCCCATAATGATATCTATACTCCCTAGTATCGTCATAATATCCGCCAATTTCATTCTTTTAACTAGCTGAGGAAGAATTTGCAAATTGAGAAAACCCGGTGGACGAATTTTCCATCTCCAGGGAAAAAGACTCTGATCCCCTATCAGAAAAATTCCTAATTCTCCCTTTGGAGCCTCCACTCTCATATAAAGCTCTTGTTTCAACAATTCAAAAGCTGGAGATGGTTTTTTACTAATGAATCGATATTCAAAATCATTCCACTCTGAATCCCTTTCTCTGCCAAAGCGCCGGACTTCTAAATTCTCATAGGGCCCCCCAGGAAGTCCTTCGAGAGCTTGTTGAATCATTTTTATGGATTCCATCATTTCACTGATTCGGACGAAATAACGGGCTAATGAATCCCCCTCTTTTTGCCATTGTACTTCCCAATCAAATTCATCATAACACTCATAATGATCAATTTGACGAAGATCCCATTGGAGTCCGGAAGCCCGTAGCATCGGCCCAGATAAACCCCAATTTATGGCTTCCTCCCCACTAACAATGCCCACTCCTTCAACTCGGCCCAAAAAAATAGGATTCTGCGTAATAAGCTTTTGATATTCAGCAATTCCTGTTAAAAAATACTCACAGAAATCAAAACATTTATCTACCCAACCATGAGGTAAATCAGCAGCGATTCCTCCGATACGAAAAAAATTATGCATCAGTCGCATACCTGTGGCAGCTTCGAATAGATCATATATCAATTCTCTCTCTCTGAAAATATAGAAGAAAGGCGTCTGCCCACCAATATCTGCCATAAAAGGGCCGAGCCATAACAGATGAGAAGCTATGCGACTCAATTCCAACATAATGACTCTGATATAGCTAGCTCTTTTAGGTACTTGAATATTTCCCAAACGTTCTGGGGCGTTTACTGTTATTGCCTCTGTAAACATAGTAGCTAAATAATCCCAACGTGTTACATAAGGTAGATATTGTATAATTGTTCGGTTTTCCGCAATTTTTTCCATCCCTCTGTGTAAATAACCCAATCTAGGTTCACAGTAAATAACATTTTCACCGTCGAGAGTAATGATGAGGCGAAGAACGCCATGCATTGATGGGTGGTGAGGACCCATATTGACTATCATGAGGTCTTTTTTTGTAGTCGGTACATTCATATGCGTTTTCCCCGATTCAGGATCAGTATTCTATGAATTGCTGAAAACGAAATAAAGTTCATCCAAATTCAAGCTCTGAAAAATCAAATAATGCTACAAGGGCTCTTCCAATTAACTTATCACTTAACTTAACGAGTTTTTAACTCCCGAATATCCAACTGATCTATTAATTCTTTATAACGTACTCTATTTTTATTTGACAAATACGTCAGCAACCGTTGACGTTTGCCCAGAGTTTTTTGTAGACCTCTCTGAGATAAATAATCTTTTTTGTGTAATTTTAAATGTGAAGTTACTTTCTTTAGTTTATTGGTGAAACTGAATACTTGAAATTCAACAGACCCCGTGTTTTCTTCTTGCGAAATAACTGAAATAAATGTACTTTTTACCATAAAAAGAGTCCTTCTCCCTCCCCTATTTATTTGATTTGAAGTTTCTACAGATTACATTACAGATATGGTATGGATTTGACCAATCAATAAAAATAATGACATTCATTTTCATTTGGGATACAATACAGACTAATGTTGATTCAATTAATAATCAATCCAAATACTATCAGTATTTGCGAAAGAAGCGCCAAAGCCGCATGGCGCCCCAGGCGAATGTAAAACACGCCAAGATGACTTGTGTCATCTCGAACGCGTAAAAAAGAAACGCCATCCACTTATGCCTATCAGGCCTCCTCTTATGCATTGTTGCTCTCCCTAATTTATTTGATTTGAAGTTTCTACAGATTACATTACAGATACAGTACAGATATGGTATGGATTTGACCAATCAATAAAAATAATGACATTCATTTTCATTTATCCTAAAAAAGGGTGCATGTCAACTGTTCGGCTTTTACATTATTCGAATTTGACCATTTTCATTATTCGTACAAGTCTCATTTACTTCCATCGGATCGAGAGACTCTTTTGAAGATGAATAGATGAGAAAGAAGCTATTGCATTGGTGGAACTACTAGGCCCACTAAAGAAAGGCACAAAAAGAGCAATACACCACACACACCAGACGATTCATCTTCTCCTGACCCAATCCGAGGAATTTCTGAATCGGAAGGACCGGGAGACCCAGTCCTACAGATTTCAGTAGTCCTCGTAGAGCTGGAACTCACTCTCATCTGTTGTGGCGTAGGACGCCACCAGTGTCTTCTCGCTGCTGAGGTTCCTGCTGTAATTTGTTTCTTCTACCCATTATACTATCAGGGGTTTAAGATTTGCGAAAGAAGCGCCAAAGCTGCATGGCGCCCCAGCCGAATGTCAAAATGTCCAAAATCACTTTTGCCATCACGAAACAGTAAAAAAGAAATTGTCTCCACCTATCTGGCCCTGGCTTCTTCTGACTCATTGCGGAAATCTCCTTGAATACTTGGTTGGAATCCGTTCGCTCGGATCGGGCCCCACTTTTGGGAGCTTATATAACATATACGCTATAAAAGGGCGCATGTCAACTGTTCGGCTTTTACATTATTCGAATTTGACCATTTTCATTATTCGTACAAGTCTCATTTGCTTCCATCGGATCGAGAGACTCTTTTGAAGATGAATAGATGAGAAAGAAGCTATTGCATTGGCGGAACTACTAGGCCCACTAACACTAAAGGCACAAAAAGAAAGAATGACATCACCGTGGCCTTAGCCCAGGGCTGGAAGCTTTGTCTCCTGAGGAAATCCTCAAATTGTCAGAATCGGAAGAACCGGGAGATTTATTTCTCCTGAGAGCCGTTTTTCTTGCGGAACTTGCCCGTAACCTAATATAGTATATAGTAATACGCCGCGCATGCTTTGCGCGCCGCGCAGCAGAAGCGCGGGCTTTTGCTATTGCTCTTGCTTTAACCTCTAGATAATCCCTTTCCAAGTCTTCAATTTCATCTTGGGATAAGAGGGAATCCTCAAAATTTTCGGTTTTCCGGTACTTTTCCTCTGTGGTCAAAGCTTGGAGGACTCGGGAAATTTCCTCCTCGCTCGAGCCCCGTTTTACGTGCTCCTCGAGTTCGCACTCGAGTTCGGCGCTCCGAGTAAGACTTTCGTCCAATTTTTGCGCCAAAAGTTCTTTTTGCTGCTGCCAATGTAGCACCGCTACGGTAAAGCCTTCTTCCTCAGAAGTATCCTTAAGTCTAGGAGTTTCGGAGGAAGCCCCTTCCGATGGAGTCTCTGTTTTCGACGGCCTTTCCAGTGGACTTGAACACCCACTGTCGGGTCGTTTGGGCGCAGAAGGTGGTTTCCTGAAGAAACTCCAAAGCCGCATACCTCCCCAGGCGGATGCAAAACTTATCACAGTCACTGCCCCCGTCACTACTACAAATTGAACCAGAAATTGTAGCCAACTCGGTCGTTGATTTCTCATCTTTCATAAGTTAAGGCCCTTGCCTGTTTACTTAGAATCCTTTCGCGAGGATGGGCCCTTTGTGGCGGGCTTGTGTGTATACTAACAAATAAAAGACCGAATGTCAAATGGGGTAAACTGGAGCTTCGATCCGATTTCACAAATCGATATTATGATCAAGTGCAGGTCTTGAAAGAAATCGATGAGATTTGTTTCCATCGGATCGAGAGACTCTTCTTCTTTTGAAGAAGAAGAGATGAAGATGANNNCCCTACTCATTCGACAGTTATCCGTACCCTACCCTATGTCTTGTTCTTTGAATTCTTACCTACGGTATCAACTACCAAACAGCATTCGGATCCAAATCCGTAGGTAGGGGAAATCCTATCCTTAAAGAAGTCTGCTTCAAATGAGTCAAGTCCTATAAAATCAACAATTCCATGAATTTGGGCTTCTTCTGGTGACATGAAAGAATCCTTGAGCATGTCCACATATAGAACATGCAAGGATTTGACTGTTGTTTGTTTATAAATGTTTAGTACATTCTTGTATATATTTTTCAATTCATCCCCCTCGATGTACAACACCCCTAGTTCGGGCCCAATATCAGAACTCGCAGGTTGGTGTATCATTACCCTAATGATATGATATAACATCCGATTCCTTTATTTCGCACGACTTGGCGAAGGAAAAAAGGGAAGGTAACGGAGGGGTTCGAGGTGTACGTGTTTGGAGCTTCGAACCGATTTCACAAATCGATATTATGATCAAGTGCAGGTCTTGAAATAAATCGATGAGATTTGCTTCCATCGGATCGAGAGAATCTTTTGAAGATGAATAGATGATAATGAATAGATGAGAACGAAGTCATTGCCGGAACTATTAGGCCCACTAAGGGCACAAAAAGAGAGGGTAGAAAGTTGTCATAGAAGGAATACCTCGAGTTCAAATTTTAAGATAAGAAAGATATCTTATAAGAAATATATCATCAACGAATTCTCAAGCGTGGATACATCTGTATCCTTAACATACTGAAACGGCTACCATTACTAGTATCAAACCAATAGCGATTCATACAAGCTAAATCTTCGAATCGGTAATTCGGCCAAAGAAACAATTTCAATTTAATGAATTGAGTTGTCTCTATATCAAGATGCTTGCTATTAGTGAAAAGTGGACTACAATTCCTTACGTTGTTCTCGTTGCAAAATACTTTCTTTTTACCCACAACATCTGGATTTCCCTTCCCGGAATTTAAACAACTTCGAATTCGCAATTCTCTACGACGTCTAGGAGATGAAATGTTTTCAGGAACAAGCAAATCAGAACGATTTTCATCTATATTCCCAACCATCTTTTTCTGTTTTGTTTTGATAATGAATTCAGAAAAATCATGCCTATCAACATTTTGTTTTTTTTGGCATTTTCGATTCGTTTTTCTATTAATAGTAATTGGATGTTTATTCTTATAGATCAGTGAAATAGCTATGGTTTGATACATAATTACTGGCCCATTCCATTTTCTAGGTCTACGAACTAGTTTGAGTAGTATTTCTCCACTGTTTAGCGCTTTAGGAAATAGAATTGGAGATTCAGGTTCACTGTCCAGAGTAGGCTTAAGTTCACTTTCTAGAGTAGGTTTAAGTTCACTTTCCAGAGTAGGTTTAAGTTCACTTTCCAGAGTAAGTTCAGGTTCACTTTCCAGAGTAAGTTCAGATTCACTTTCCAGAGTAAGTTTAGGTTTATGATACTTTAGAATCGACAGAGGCATTTCTTTTCTTCGAAAAAAGGATATAGCCAGTTCCTTTGGATCTCTCATCCGAAGCAAGAAACTAGATATATTGATACCAGTTAGTAAATTTTCCTCAAAAAGATTGGTCCATGTCAACTGAAAACCGACGTAATTTTTCTTTTGCAGGAAGATGTCTAGGTCGGTTGGCGGTTTCCACTTCTTCTTCCCTTGATTTTTCTTCTTTTTATCTTTTTCAATGTCTGATGCGCCAGACTCTTGTTTAACATCTTGTTGTTGATTTGGTTGATTTGATTTAGGCTTCTCTTGGTTTGGTTGATTTGATTTCGGCTTCTCTTGGTTTGGTTGATTTAATCTAGGATTTTCTTGGCCAGGCGGTTTTTTTTCTTCTTTATTTTGATTCTCTAATTCAAGATCCTTTTTTTCTTTTTCGTTGGCATTTTTTTTTTCACGACTATCACGGATGTTTTGATTGTTATTAATATTAAACTCGAAAAAAAGTAATTTGATTGGTATGATCCACGGGTTCATCCCATATTTTTCATAAATAGATTTCTTACTGCGCTGAGTTTGAGTTAGTCTTGCTTTATTCATTCCCATCCAGTCAAAAGGATGGTTTTTTTTTTTATTTTTGTTTTCGGATTCATTTTTGTTTTCGGATTCATTTTTGTTTTCGGATTCATTTTTGTTTTCGGATTCATTTTTGTTTTGGGATGAGTTGAATTGTTTATGAATCGCGTAATAAAAAAGATCTTTTTTATCAATTGTATTAATTATTGGAGAATAATGAGTCGCAATCTTAGTTTTTTTATTGATCCAGGTCTCAATATGTCTCGTCTTTCTAAAACAGATGATTTGCCAATCCAAATATTTTCTATCCGAATTTTTTCTACTATATCTCCGGATAGAAAAAAAATCAGGTTTATACGTGATGTACTTCGAGGGAATCCCTTGACCTTCGTTTCCTTGGAACGGCAATCTATAAATAGAAAAATCCTTTCCTTTTCCATAATTAAGATATTTATGTGATAAAAGATCATATTTGTAATGTTTTTGAAATTTCTCTGTTTTTGTTTTAACCGATAATGAAGCTGCTTTTTCTTTTTGTTTCTCAAAAAGAATTAATTGATTTTTTTCATTTTTTTCATATGAATCCAAACTTGGTACGTCTAGATTTTGAACCTTACGACTTTGATTGATCCGATTTCGCCACTTTTGTGACATAAATTTAGACAATCTAGTCTGAGATAAATCATATTGATAGCGGCCGCTTAACCAGTTTTTCCATTCAGTCAGTTCTGCATTTCCATGTTCTTTATGCCTTGATTCGAAATGGAATATTCCTTGTGTTCCAAAAAAATTCTTTATTCGTTCTTTAAGAAAAAGAGATGTTCGGGAATATTGAAGGACAAATTTCAAGGGATACTTGTAAATCCCTGGTCTTTGTGATAATTTGTAAAATACATATGCTTGTGACAAGGAAACTATCTCACCAAAAGTCTTTGAATTTTGATTACCAATATTATCAAACTTCTTTTTTATAGTCGAAATCCAATTCATTGGATTTTCATCAATTCCTTCGTGATTTGTTTGCTTAAAGTAACTGTATGTATTTTGCTTAAAGTAACTGTATGTATCAAGAATTCTTTTTTTGAATTGAAGTAATGCAAGACACATTTCTACAATATGGTTCGAAATACGAATGAGAATTTGAGAGAAAATACTTTCAATGAAAAATACCAAAAAAACGCGCCCTTTCCTTATTAATCGCACATTTCTTCTTTTTACTATTTGCCAAAGGTTTTTTGAGGAGTCTAATCTTTTCTCAGCAAAACTCGCCTCGCTAGGACTAATATTTCTATCGGGTATTAATAATTTGGTTTTCTTGTCGTTTGTTATTTTTTCAATTTGATTTCTTATTGTACTTGTCCTATCGGACAGATCCTTTATTTTTTTTTCTATAAGTGAAGATTTTGTCCAATCCATAGATTGAATTCGACTAGCCGATTCATCCAAAATCTGATTCCTTATTATCCAATTTTTCTCATTTTGAGTTTCACTCAATTCATACCCTTCCCTCACTCCAAATTTTGTATTTAGATTTCCTTTTTCAAGTTGTTTGATTTTGATAAACGGATCTAGAATCCATTTTGCCTTTTTTTTTAACAATTGAAAACTTTTTTTTTTCGCTTCTCTAATTCGTTTTTTAAATTCTTTATAAATAGGTTCAAGAGGATGAGGTTCGTCTCGGGTAGCACCAAAAGGCCGTTCCGTTTCCATTCCCCAGGTTGTTAAAAAAGAAGATTTTGCTTTTTTTCTTTTCTTTTGCATTGGATCTTTCCGTTTCTGATGGGGTCGTAGTTGAAAACTATACCGAAGACGGAAAGGTAAGAGGATTTTTATCTGCATACCGTCTGTTAACCAATTTAGCGGAAATTCTGTTTCGGATATTGGAACGCCATTGTGAGTACAGTTAATATAAATTTCTCTGCCCCGCGCCTTCCAATCTTCGTCCCAATCTTTGTACCACTCGGGGAATTTTTGGGGGAATTGAAATGGAAATAATAAAATAAGGCTCAAGTTTTTGGCTATAATCAATGAGGGTAATACAATATTTTTTCTAAGAATTACGTGGGCTAGTAACAAATAACCCCTTATTGCGTGCGCATACGGAGTACTATCCCACAGTTCTGCTATTTCTAGTCGCTCCTCCTCCGCGTTCTCCCTTTTTTCTGCTTCGTCCTCCGCCTCGTCCTCCCTTTCTTGTGCCCCGTCCCCCCGTTCTTGTGCCTTGTCCTCTCCTTCTTGTGACTCGTCTTCCTCGTAATCCCAAGTTTTCACTTCTGCGCCTTTTCCTATCCAATTCCGAAAGATCCTAAAGATTGGATTCATAAAGATTGGATTCATAATTTTCAGTATTGGGGAGAAAATTGTGTCTATTCTGTCCAAAAAAAGCCGGGAATGCAGATTTGTTTGAAATAGTTTCCAAGTAACGGTTTTACGTCTTTGAGCGCGTACGGATCCTTTGATTAAATCTCGATTAAAATCCGATTGTTTCAAATAACGTATTAAAATATCCGCAGTATCATCATCCTCCTCATCATACTCCTCCGCCTTCCCCCGCTTCGTATAATAGTCCTTCCAATCCAAAATGAATACATTTTTGAAGGTTCTTGAAATAATTTGAGACCAGTCTGGGTCTCCTTCGTCCATTTCCTCCGAATCGTCAAGCAATTGGTATTTCCATCGAGGAACCGTTTTCCCAATTTCTTTTAGGTCAAGTCCCTCCTTTGTGTTTTTTTGAATTGTTTGATCCTTTGGTTCAGTTGTACTTGTACCGAAGAAATATTGCACTTGATTTTCCGAATCCATTTTTCCTTGGTCTGAGAATACTGATTGTGCCTCAAATGTATCTAGTTTTTGTTCAAATTCTTGATCCATTTTTCCTTGGTCTGAGAATACTGATTGTGCCTCAAATGTATCTAGTTTTTGTTCAAATTCTTGATCCATTTTTCCTTGGTCTGAGAATACTGATTGTGCCTCAAATGTATCTAGTTTTTGTTCAAATTCTTGGTAATCAGGGAAAAGGCTACCATGAAACTTGTTTATCCACACTTTTTCGTTGGAATCCCCCGCAGGGGTAATTAAAGAATTATTTTCCTTCTTCTTTTCCTTCTCATTTTCCTTCTTCTTTTCCTTCTCATTTTCCTTCTCATTTTCCTTCTTCTTTTCCTTCTCATTTTCCTTCTTAACGCTTGGGGGTAATTTGGGGATTGTTCCGCGAAAGGGCCCATTCAAAAAAGAATCGTATCTTTTAGGCAAGCAGTCTTGTGCAGTCTCATCATTACATAATCGAGTCCTTTTTTCGAGTCCATCCAGATCAAGAGACCCCCTTTCTAGAGCGTCAATTCGATGGAAAAGTTCGTTGCTCAGGCTATTTCTTTTTTGTTCATTGGTATAAATCCAATGATTATACAATTCATCAGAGGGGAGTTTTTCTGGTGTATACAAAAACCCCTTTCTTTCTATCATTTCAAAAAAGGTTGACAAACTTGGTGGATATGTAAAAGAGATTCTTTGTTTTCCATCACTTCGGCATGTATAAAAAAAATAGTCTGACATTTCAGTTCTTAGAGCCTTTTGAAATCTATCCGTTTTTATATATCGCAATGGTCGATTCCATCGGTTATAGTCGAAAAGAAAAGTCACAAGAGGCATTTCTGAACCGGGGAAGTCTTTCTTTTCTTTCAGTTTTTCATCTAGGTTGTTCGAATCTTCCGAAAAAGGGGAAAGGTCTGCCTCGGCGGATCCTTCTTGCCCCTGTTTGGAAGTTGTGTCTATTTCTACATCTGTTTCGTCCGCACTTTGGCCTACCGTTGCCGAGGTTTTTTTTTCTTTCTTTTTCTTATCCGCAGTCCTAATAGGTGACGGAATTCTGCCTAAATAGTAGACACAGGAGAGAAATAATAGAATGGTAAAGATTCGCTCCAGAGAATTTCGAAAGTCTGCGGCACGGTACCTATTCAATCTAATAGAACGATTTTGCCGTATCCAGAATAATACCAACTCAAACCCTTTCATGCACAAAATGTGACCAAGGAACCAACCAACAAAACTACTTGTTAAAAATAACATCTTGTTGTTGCATCGAAACATATAAATACTGATTACTCGGGGTAAGGTCGAACTCGGCAAAACGAAATGGTTGAATAGTGGAAAAATGATATTAGTAAGGAATACATATTGAGTGTATAAATTACGCATTGCATTTCTGGTGGTCGCTACCGAATCAAAAAAGTCTTTGTCATTGCGCCAAAAGAAATAAACCAAAAGATAGAGTAGACTTAGTATAGTTAGTGTATAAGGTGTACCCAATGCTAGATGGAGAGGTGCATAATAGATCGATATGAACATGATGAGCTGCCCCATCAGAAAACCAGTTGTTGCGGATACATCCTTCTCGCTTCCTTCTTCCATAACCCGAGCTCGGAGAAGCAAGAGATATGAGGGCCCTATGGTCCCTGCGGTCAGAAATCCATAAAAGAGTCCGGCCACAACGACTGAATTGCTTATCTGCATACATAAACGGACTAGAGTAGCTAGTCGAAACAAGTTGAACATGAAAATCAATCACCTCCTGTGGTTTTCTTTTTTACTTTTACAATGGAAACTTTTTTACTTTTAGTATGGAAATAGATAGAATAGAATATAGAATAAGACAGTCCTGAGAATTTCCTCTAAATACTTCCGTTTCCTCAATCACATAATATTTCTGTTATATATAGATATTATCTACTCAAAATGCATTTGATGTAATATTTTCTCTTTCTTGTCCTCTCTTCCACTTTCATTTACTTTCATTAGTGAAATTCCATCTGTGACCCTGTGACCAAAATTGGGTCACAAAAATGATCAACTAGCTAGAATAGGGGAGCCGAAGAAAAGAAAATAAGGAAGGCGAAAAAAAAGAACTTGGGGATGTAAACTCCAACGAATCAACCAAATGCAAAATGGAATTCACCCCCTCACGAACCTAATAAATAAAGCCGGTAACGATGTGAAAATGAAAAAACAAAAATAAATTTCGATAAGTATTTCTNNNAGAAATACTTATCGAAATTTATTTTTGTTTTTTCATTTTCACATCGTTACCGGCTTTATTTATTAGGTTCGTGAGGGGGTGAATTCCATTTTGCATTTGGTTGATTCGTTGGAGTTTACATCCCCAAGTTCTTTTTTTTCGCCTTCCTTATTTTCTTTTCTTCGGCTCCCCTATTCTAGCTAGTTGATCATTTTTGTGACCCAATTTTGGTCACAGGGTCACAGATGGAATTTCACTAATGAAAGTAAATGAAAGTGGAAGAGAGGACAAGAAAGAGAAAATATTACATCAAATGCATTTTGAGTAGATAATATCTATATATAACAGAAATATTATGTGATTGAGGAAACGGAAGTATTTAGAGGAAATTCTCAGGACTGTCTTATTCTATATTCTATTCTATCTATTTCCATACTAAAAGTAAAAAAGTTTCCATTGTAAAAGTAAAAAAGAAAACCACAGGAGGTGATTGATTTTCATGTTCAACTTGTTTCGACTAGCTACTCTAGTCCGTTTATGTATGCAGATAAGCAATTCAGTCGTTGTGGCCGGACTCTTTTATGGATTTCTGACCGCAGGGACCATAGGGCCCTCATATCTCTTGCTTCTCCGAGCTCGGGTTATGGAAGAAGGAAGCGAGAAGGATGTATCCGCAACAACTGGTTTTCTGATGGGGCAGCTCATCATGTTCATATCGATCTATTATGCACCTCTCCATCTAGCATTGGGTACACCTTATACACTAACTATACTAAGTCTACTCTATCTTTTGGTTTATTTCTTTTGGCGCAATGACAAAGACTTTTTTGATTCGGTAGCGACCACCAGAAATGCAATGCGTAATTTATACACTCAATATGTATTCCTTACTAATATCATTTTTCCACTATTCAACCATTTCGTTTTGCCGAGTTCGACCTTACCCCGAGTAATCAGTATTTATATGTTTCGATGCAACAACAAGATGTTATTTTTAACAAGTAGTTTTGTTGGTTGGTTCCTTGGTCACATTTTGTGCATGAAAGGGTTTGAGTTGGTATTATTCTGGATACGGCAAAATCGTTCTATTAGATTGAATAGGTACCGTGCCGCAGACTTTCGAAATTCTCTGGAGCGAATCTTTACCATTCTATTATTTCTCTCCTGTGTCTACTATTTAGGCAGAATTCCGTCACCTATTAGGACTGCGGATAAGAAAAAGAAAGAAAAAAAAACCTCGGCAACGGTAGGCCAAAGTGCGGACGAAACAGATGTAGAAATAGACACAACTTCCAAACAGGGGCAAGAAGGATCCGCCGAGGCAGACCTTTCCCCTTTTTCGGAAGATTCGAACAACCTAGATGAAAAACTGAAAGAAAAGAAAGACTTCCCCGGTTCAGAAATGCCTCTTGTGACTTTTCTTTTCGACTATAACCGATGGAATCGACCATTGCGATATATAAAAACGGATAGATTTCAAAAGGCTCTAAGAACTGAAATGTCAGACTATTTTTTTTATACATGCCGAAGTGATGGAAAACAAAGAATCTCTTTTACATATCCACCAAGTTTGTCAACCTTTTTTGAAATGATAGAAAGAAAGGGGTTTTTGTATACACCAGAAAAACTCCCCTCTGATGAATTGTATAATCATTGGATTTATACCAATGAACAAAAAAGAAATAGCCTGAGCAACGAACTTTTCCATCGAATTGACGCTCTAGAAAGGGGGTCTCTTGATCTGGATGGACTCGAAAAAAGGACTCGATTATGTAATGATGAGACTGCACAAGACTGCTTGCCTAAAAGATACGATTCTTTTTTGAATGGGCCCTTTCGCGGAACAATCCCCAAATTACCCCCAAGCGTTAAGAAGGAAAATGAGAAGGAAAAGAAGAAGGAAAATGAGAAGGAAAATGAGAAGGAAAAGAAGAAGGAAAATGAGAAGGAAAAGAAGAAGGAAAATAATTCTTTAATTACCCCTGCGGGGGATTCCAACGAAAAAGTGTGGATAAACAAGTTTCATGGTAGCCTTTTCCCTGATTACCAAGAATTTGAACAAAAACTAGATACATTTGAGGCACAATCAGTATTCTCAGACCAAGGAAAAATGGATCAAGAATTTGAACAAAAACTAGATACATTTGAGGCACAATCAGTATTCTCAGACCAAGGAAAAATGGATCAAGAATTTGAACAAAAACTAGATACATTTGAGGCACAATCAGTATTCTCAGACCAAGGAAAAATGGATTCGGAAAATCAAGTGCAATATTTCTTCGGTACAAGTACAACTGAACCAAAGGATCAAACAATTCAAAAAAACACAAAGGAGGGACTTGACCTAAAAGAAATTGGGAAAACGGTTCCTCGATGGAAATACCAATTGCTTGACGATTCGGAGGAAATGGACGAAGGAGACCCAGACTGGTCTCAAATTATTTCAAGAACCTTCAAAAATGTATTCATTTTGGATTGGAAGGACTATTATACGAAGCGGGGGAAGGCGGAGGAGTATGATGAGGAGGATGATGATACTGCGGATATTTTAATACGTTATTTGAAACAATCGGATTTTAATCGAGATTTAATCAAAGGATCCGTACGCGCTCAAAGACGTAAAACCGTTACTTGGAAACTATTTCAAACAAATCTGCATTCCCGGCTTTTTTTGGACAGAATAGACACAATTTTCTCCCCAATACTGAAAATTATGAATCCAATCTTTATGAATCCAATCTTTAGGATCTTTCGGAATTGGATAGGAAAAGGCGCAGAAGTGAAAACTTGGGATTACGAGGAAGACGAGTCACAAGAAGGAGAGGACAAGGCACAAGAACGGGGGGACGGGGCACAAGAAAGGGAGGACGAGGCGGAGGACGAAGCAGAAAAAAGGGAGAACGCGGAGGAGGAGCGACTAGAAATAGCAGAACTGTGGGATAGTACTCCGTATGCGCACGCAATAAGGGGTTATTTGTTACTAGCCCACGTAATTCTTAGAAAAAATATTGTATTACCCTCATTGATTATAGCCAAAAACTTGAGCCTTATTTTATTATTTCCATTTCAATTCCCCCAAAAATTCCCCGAGTGGTACAAAGATTGGGACGAAGATTGGAAGGCGCGGGGCAGAGAAATTTATATTAACTGTACTCACAATGGCGTTCCAATATCCGAAACAGAATTTCCGCTAAATTGGTTAACAGACGGTATGCAGATAAAAATCCTCTTACCTTTCCGTCTTCGGTATAGTTTTCAACTACGACCCCATCAGAAACGGAAAGATCCAATGCAAAAGAAAAGAAAAAAAGCAAAATCTTCTTTTTTAACAACCTGGGGAATGGAAACGGAACGGCCTTTTGGTGCTACCCGAGACGAACCTCATCCTCTTGAACCTATTTATAAAGAATTTAAAAAACGAATTAGAGAAGCGAAAAAAAAAAGTTTTCAATTGTTAAAAAAAAAGGCAAAATGGATTCTAGATCCGTTTATCAAAATCAAACAACTTGAAAAAGGAAATCTAAATACAAAATTTGGAGTGAGGGAAGGGTATGAATTGAGTGAAACTCAAAATGAGAAAAATTGGATAATAAGGAATCAGATTTTGGATGAATCGGCTAGTCGAATTCAATCTATGGATTGGACAAAATCTTCACTTATAGAAAAAAAAATAAAGGATCTGTCCGATAGGACAAGTACAATAAGAAATCAAATTGAAAAAATAACAAACGACAAGAAAACCAAATTATTAATACCCGATAGAAATATTAGTCCTAGCGAGGCGAGTTTTGCTGAGAAAAGATTAGACTCCTCAAAAAACCTTTGGCAAATAGTAAAAAGAAGAAATGTGCGATTAATAAGGAAAGGGCGCGTTTTTTTGGTATTTTTCATTGAAAGTATTTTCTCTCAAATTCTCATTCGTATTTCGAACCATATTGTAGAAATGTGTCTTGCATTACTTCAATTCAAAAAAAGAATTCTTGATACATACAGTTACTTTAAGCAAAATACATACAGTTACTTTAAGCAAACAAATCACGAAGGAATTGATGAAAATCCAATGAATTGGATTTCGACTATAAAAAAGAAGTTTGATAATATTGGTAATCAAAATTCAAAGACTTTTGGTGAGATAGTTTCCTTGTCACAAGCATATGTATTTTACAAATTATCACAAAGACCAGGGATTTACAAGTATCCCTTGAAATTTGTCCTTCAATATTCCCGAACATCTCTTTTTCTTAAAGAACGAATAAAGAATTTTTTTGGAACACAAGGAATATTCCATTTCGAATCAAGGCATAAAGAACATGGAAATGCAGAACTGACTGAATGGAAAAACTGGTTAAGCGGCCGCTATCAATATGATTTATCTCAGACTAGATTGTCTAAATTTATGTCACAAAAGTGGCGAAATCGGATCAATCAAAGTCGTAAGGTTCAAAATCTAGACGTACCAAGTTTGGATTCATATGAAAAAAATGAAAAAAATCAATTAATTCTTTTTGAGAAACAAAAAGAAAAAGCAGCTTCATTATCGGTTAAAACAAAAACAGAGAAATTTCAAAAACATTACAAATATGATCTTTTATCACATAAATATCTTAATTATGGAAAAGGAAAGGATTTTTCTATTTATAGATTGCCGTTCCAAGGAAACGAAGGTCAAGGGATTCCCTCGAAGTACATCACGTATAAACCTGATTTTTTTTCTATCCGGAGATATAGTAGAAAAAATTCGGATAGAAAATATTTGGATTGGCAAATCATCTGTTTTAGAAAGACGAGACATATTGAGACCTGGATCAATAAAAAAACTAAGATTGCGACTCATTATTCTCCAATAATTAATACAATTGATAAAAAAGATCTTTTTTATTACGCGATTCATAAACAATTCAACTCATCCCAAAACAAAAATGAATCCGAAAACAAAAATGAATCCGAAAACAAAAATGAATCCGAAAACAAAAATGAATCCGAAAACAAAAATAAAAAAAAAAACCATCCTTTTGACTGGATGGGAATGAATAAAGCAAGACTAACTCAAACTCAGCGCAGTAAGAAATCTATTTATGAAAAATATGGGATGAACCCGTGGATCATACCAATCAAATTACTTTTTTTCGAGTTTAATATTAATAACAATCAAAACATCCGTGATAGTCGTGAAAAAAAAAATGCCAACGAAAAAGAAAAAAAGGATCTTGAATTAGAGAATCAAAATAAAGAAGAAAAAAAACCGCCTGGCCAAGAAAATCCTAGATTAAATCAACCAAACCAAGAGAAGCCGAAATCAAATCAACCAAACCAAGAGAAGCCTAAATCAAATCAACCAAATCAACAACAAGATGTTAAACAAGAGTCTGGCGCATCAGACATTGAAAAAGATAAAAAGAAGAAAAATCAAGGGAAGAAGAAGTGGAAACCGCCAACCGACCTAGACATCTTCCTGCAAAAGAAAAATTACGTCGGTTTTCAGTTGACATGGACCAATCTTTTTGAGGAAAATTTACTAACTGGTATCAATATATCTAGTTTCTTGCTTCGGATGAGAGATCCAAAGGAACTGGCTATATCCTTTTTTCGAAGAAAAGAAATGCCTCTGTCGATTCTAAAGTATCATAAACCTAAACTTACTCTGGAAAGTGAATCTGAACTTACTCTGGAAAGTGAACCTGAACTTACTCTGGAAAGTGAACTTAAACCTACTCTGGAAAGTGAACTTAAACCTACTCTAGAAAGTGAACTTAAGCCTACTCTGGACAGTGAACCTGAATCTCCAATTCTATTTCCTAAAGCGCTAAACAGTGGAGAAATACTACTCAAACTAGTTCGTAGACCTAGAAAATGGAATGGGCCAGTAATTATGTATCAAACCATAGCTATTTCACTGATCTATAAGAATAAACATCCAATTACTATTAATAGAAAAACGAATCGAAAATGCCAAAAAAAACAAAATGTTGATAGGCATGATTTTTCTGAATTCATTATCAAAACAAAACAGAAAAAGATGGTTGGGAATATAGATGAAAATCGTTCTGATTTGCTTGTTCCTGAAAACATTTCATCTCCTAGACGTCGTAGAGAATTGCGAATTCGAAGTTGTTTAAATTCCGGGAAGGGAAATCCAGATGTTGTGGGTAAAAAGAAAGTATTTTGCAACGAGAACAACGTAAGGAATTGTAGTCCACTTTTCACTAATAGCAAGCATCTTGATATAGAGACAACTCAATTCATTAAATTGAAATTGTTTCTTTGGCCGAATTACCGATTCGAAGATTTAGCTTGTATGAATCGCTATTGGTTTGATACTAGTAATGGTAGCCGTTTCAGTATGTTAAGGATACAGATGTATCCACGCTTGAGAATTCGTTGATGATATATTTCTTATAAGATATCTTTCTTATCTTAAAATTTGAACTCGAGGTATTCCTTCTATGACAACTTTCTACCCTCTCTTTTTGTGCCCTTAGTGGGCCTAATAGTTCCGGCAATGACTTCGTTCTCATCTATTCATTATCATCTATTCATCTTCAAAAGATTCTCTCGATCCGATGGAAGCAAATCTCATCGATTTATTTCAAGACCTGCACTTGATCATAATATCGATTTGTGAAATCGGTTCGAAGCTCCAAACACGTACACCTCGAACCCCTCCGTTACCTTCCCTTTTTTCCTTCGCCAAGTCGTGCGAAATAAAGGAATCGGATGTTATATCATATCATTAGGGTAATGATACACCAACCTGCGAGTTCTGATATTGGGCCCGAACTAGGGGTGTTGTACATCGAGGGGGATGAATTGAAAAATATATACAAGAATGTACTAAACATTTATAAACAAACAACAGTCAAATCCTTGCATGTTCTATATGTGGACATGCTCAAGGATTCTTTCATGTCACCAGAAGAAGCCCAAATTCATGGAATTGTTGATTTTATAGGACTTGACTCATTTGAAGCAGACTTCTTTAAGGATAGGATTTCCCCTACCTACGGATTTGGATCCGAATGCTGTTTGGTAGTTGATACCGTAGGTAAGAATTCAAAGAACAAGACATAGGGTAGGGTACGGATAACTGTCGAATGAGTAGGGNNNTCATCTTCATCTCTTCTTCTTCAAAAGAAGAAGAGTCTCTCGATCCGATGGAAACAAATCTCATCGATTTCTTTCAAGACCTGCACTTGATCATAATATCGATTTGTGAAATCGGATCGAAGCTCCAGTTTACCCCATTTGACATTCGGTCTTTTATTTGTTAGTATACACACAAGCCCGCCACAAAGGGCCCATCCTCGCGAAAGGATTCTAAGTAAACAGGCAAGGGCCTTAACTTATGAAAGATGAGAAATCAACGACCGAGTTGGCTACAATTTCTGGTTCAATTTGTAGTAGTGACGGGGGCAGTGACTGTGATAAGTTTTGCATCCGCCTGGGGAGGTATGCGGCTTTGGAGTTTCTTCAGGAAACCACCTTCTGCGCCCAAACGACCCGACAGTGGGTGTTCAAGTCCACTGGAAAGGCCGTCGAAAACAGAGACTCCATCGGAAGGGGCTTCCTCCGAAACTCCTAGACTTAAGGATACTTCTGAGGAAGAAGGCTTTACCGTAGCGGTGCTACATTGGCAGCAGCAAAAAGAACTTTTGGCGCAAAAATTGGACGAAAGTCTTACTCGGAGCGCCGAACTCGAGTGCGAACTCGAGGAGCACGTAAAACGGGGCTCGAGCGAGGAGGAAATTTCCCGAGTCCTCCAAGCTTTGACCACAGAGGAAAAGTACCGGAAAACCGAAAATTTTGAGGATTCCCTCTTATCCCAAGATGAAATTGAAGACTTGGAAAGGGATTATCTAGAGGTTAAAGCAAGAGCAATAGCAAAAGCCCGCGCTTCTGCTGCGCGGCGCGCAAAGCATGCGCGGCGTATTACTATATACTATATTAGGTTACGGGCAAGTTCCGCAAGAAAAACGGCTCTCAGGAGAAATAAATCTCCCGGTTCTTCCGATTCTGACAATTTGAGGATTTCCTCAGGAGACAAAGCTTCCAGCCCTGGGCTAAGGCCACGGTGATGTCATTCTTTCTTTTTGTGCCTTTAGTGTTAGTGGGCCTAGTAGTTCCGCCAATGCAATAGCTTCTTTCTCATCTATTCATCTTCAAAAGAGTCTCTCGATCCGATGGAAGCAAATGAGACTTGTACGAATAATGAAAATGGTCAAATTCGAATAATGTAAAAGCCGAACAGTTGACATGCGCCCTTTTATAGCGTATATGTTATATAAGCTCCCAAAAGTGGGGCCCGATCCGAGCGAACGGATTCCAACCAAGTATTCAAGGAGATTTCCGCAATGAGTCAGAAGAAGCCAGGGCCAGATAGGTGGAGACAATTTCTTTTTTACTGTTTCGTGATGGCAAAAGTGATTTTGGACATTTTGACATTCGGCTGGGGCGCCATGCAGCTTTGGCGCTTCTTTCGCAAATCTTAAACCCCTGATAGTATAATGGGTAGAAGAAACAAATTACAGCAGGAACCTCAGCAGCGAGAAGACACTGGTGGCGTCCTACGCCACAACAGATGAGAGTGAGTTCCAGCTCTACGAGGACTACTGAAATCTGTAGGACTGGGTCTCCCGGTCCTTCCGATTCAGAAATTCCTCGGATTGGGTCAGGAGAAGATGAATCGTCTGGTGTGTGTGGTGTATTGCTCTTTTTGTGCCTTTCTTTAGTGGGCCTAGTAGTTCCACCAATGCAATAGCTTCTTTCTCATCTATTCATCTTCAAAAGAGTCTCTCGATCCGATGGAAGTAAATGAGACTTGTACGAATAATGAAAATGGTCAAATTCGAATAATGTAAAAGCCGAACAGTTGACATGCACCCTTTTTTAGGATAAATGAAAATGAATGTCATTATTTTTATTGATTGGTCAAATCCATACCATATCTGTACTGTATCTGTAATGTAATCTGTAGAAACTTCAAATCAAATAAATTAGGGAGAGCAACAATGCATAAGAGGAGGCCTGATAGGCATAAGTGGATGGCGTTTCTTTTTTACGCGTTCGAGATGACACAAGTCATCTTGGCGTGTTTTACATTCGCCTGGGGCGCCATGCGGCTTTGGCGCTTCTTTCGCAAATACTGATAGTATTTGGATTGATTATTAATTGAATCAACATTAGTCTGTATTGTATCCCAAATGAAAATGAATGTCATTATTTTTATTGATTGGTCAAATCCATACCATATCTGTAATGTAATCTGTAGAAACTTCAAATCAAATAAATAGGGGAGGGAGAAGGACTCTTTTTATGGTAAAAAGTACATTTATTTCAGTTATTTCGCAAGAAGAAAACACGGGGTCTGTTGAATTTCAAGTATTCAGTTTCACCAATAAACTAAAGAAAGTAACTTCACATTTAAAATTACACAAAAAAGATTATTTATCTCAGAGAGGTCTACAAAAAACTCTGGGCAAACGTCAACGGTTGCTGACGTATTTGTCAAATAAAAATAGAGTACGTTATAAAGAATTAATAGATCAGTTGGATATTCGGGAGTTAAAAACTCGTTAAGTTAAGTGATAAGTTAATTGGAAGAGCCCTTGTAGCATTATTTGATTTTTCAGAGCTTGAATTTGGATGAACTTTATTTCGTTTTCAGCAATTCATAGAATACTGATCCTGAATCGGGGAAAACGCATATGAATGTACCGACTACAAAAAAAGACCTCATGATAGTCAATATGGGTCCTCACCACCCATCAATGCATGGCGTTCTTCGCCTCATCATTACTCTCGACGGTGAAAATGTTATTTACTGTGAACCTAGATTGGGTTATTTACACAGAGGGATGGAAAAAATTGCGGAAAACCGAACAATTATACAATATCTACCTTATGTAACACGTTGGGATTATTTAGCTACTATGTTTACAGAGGCAATAACAGTAAACGCCCCAGAACGTTTGGGAAATATTCAAGTACCTAAAAGAGCTAGCTATATCAGAGTCATTATGTTGGAATTGAGTCGCATAGCTTCTCATCTGTTATGGCTCGGCCCTTTTATGGCAGATATTGGTGGGCAGACGCCTTTCTTCTATATTTTCAGAGAGAGAGAATTGATATATGATCTATTCGAAGCTGCCACAGGTATGCGACTGATGCATAATTTTTTTCGTATCGGAGGAATCGCTGCTGATTTACCTCATGGTTGGGTAGATAAATGTTTTGATTTCTGTGAGTATTTTTTAACAGGAATTGCTGAATATCAAAAGCTTATTACGCAGAATCCTATTTTTTTGGGCCGAGTTGAAGGAGTGGGCATTGTTAGTGGGGAGGAAGCCATAAATTGGGGTTTATCTGGGCCGATGCTACGGGCTTCCGGACTCCAATGGGATCTTCGTCAAATTGATCATTATGAGTGTTATGATGAATTTGATTGGGAAGTACAATGGCAAAAAGAGGGGGATTCATTAGCCCGTTATTTCGTCCGAATCAGTGAAATGATGGAATCCATAAAAATGATTCAACAAGCTCTCGAAGGACTTCCTGGGGGGCCCTATGAGAATTTAGAAGTCCGGCGCTTTGGCAGAGAAAGGGATTCAGAGTGGAATGATTTTGAATATCGATTCATTAGTAAAAAACCATCTCCAGCTTTTGAATTGTTGAAACAAGAGCTTTATATGAGAGTGGAGGCTCCAAAGGGAGAATTAGGAATTTTTCTGATAGGGGATCAGAGTCTTTTTCCCTGGAGATGGAAAATTCGTCCACCGGGTTTTCTCAATTTGCAAATTCTTCCTCAGCTAGTTAAAAGAATGAAATTGGCGGATATTATGACGATACTAGGGAGTATAGATATCATTATGGGAGAAGTTGATCGTTGAAATGATAATTGATACAACGGAAGTACGGGCTATTAATTCTTTTTCTCGATTGGAATCCTTAAAAGAGGTGTATGGGCTCACACGCTTGCTTGTACCTATTTTGATTCCTCTATTTGGAATCACAATAGGGATATTCATAATTGTGTGGTTAGAAAGAAAAATATCTGCAGGAGTACAACAACGTATGGGACCAGAGTATGCAGGTCCTTTTGGAATTCTTCAAGCTCTAGCCGATGGGACAAAACTACTTTTGAAAGAGGATCTTCTCCCATCTAGAGGAGATATTCGTTTATTTAGTCTCGGACCGTCCCTAGCAGTTATATCCATTTTACTAAGTTATTCAGTAATTCCTTTTAGCTACCGGCTTGTTCTAGCGGATCTCAGTATAGGTGTTTTTTTATGGATTGCCATTTCAAGTCTTGCTCCTTTTGGACTTCTTATGTCAGGATATGGTTCGAATAATAAATATTCCTTTTTAGGTGGTCTACGAGCTGCTGCTCAATCGATTAGTTATGAAATACCATTAACTCCATGTGTTTTATCCATATCTCTACGTGCGATTCGTTTGGACATGAGCTGTTACCTATTTCTTTTATTTCTAGGAAAGAAAGGAGTGAAATGGATTGAGTAGATATCTTCATTTTTTGATTCATCATTCCGGATAATGAACTCAATAAGATAAGTTCTATGAGTGAAACAAAACAGCTTATAAATTTGCAGTAAAAAGATGAAGTCTCATTCCCTATGTGCGAGAGTTAAGCATCCATAAGCAGAATAAATGACCCCAAGATTTGTTGATTAGCAATCATGGTTTGACGCGGTTAGAAAAGAGCAACTCTATGGAGTTTTCACTATTGTCTGTCATAACGGGGGTTGGGCAAAAATGAGTGGGCGGTTAGGAATACTAAGGTACATAATGGATTCGTAATGGAGATAATCTAAGTTACCTAAATGGGTCTCTCCGCATAAAAGGAATTGGGGTGGGGGCTTTAAGTTAGTAGAAACGATCAAGCAGTACTTCCCCAGGATCCCGATCCTGAGTATGCTCCTACCCATTGGTTAAAGAAATGGCTATCCGAAACGAAGTAACCTTTTTTTAGAGCTTCCTTGTCTTTTTCTATGAAATGTGAAAGAAGAACCGGAACGAAAGAAATATGCAATAGAAAAGAAAAATACGAACTATTTGATCTCTATTCATACCGAGAGAATTAGTATCATGATTCATGAACTAATGGAATGCCTAATCTTTTTTCGTAATCGAAAAAGGGTCGAAATTGATACAATGAGTATTTTCTTTTTATTGAAGGATTCAGTTATTACTGAACGAAGCGAAATTACACATTTTTTGAAATTCGAAATATACATTAGAAATCGAAAGGGTGAGATCAATTCAGAAGCACCTTTTTGTTATTTTATTATAGCAGACAGAATTGGATTGGTATAATGTGGGACTCTTCGATCCATCTTTACTCTATCTACTCAACTAATATATCGAGATACTAACGAGCCCGTCCTTAGATTTTTTTATGACGACCACCGAGGAGCCGTATGAGGTGAAAGTCTCATGTACGGTTCTGCAATAGCGATGGCAGCAGTGATGTTATCATCGACTATGATTATCTAACAGTTCAAGTACAGTTGAAATAGTGGAGGCACAGTCCAAATATGGTTTTTGGGGTTGGAATCTGTGGCGTCAACCTATAGGATTTACGGTTTTTCTCATTTCTTCCCTAGCCGAATGTGAAAGATTACCTTTTGATTTACCAGAAGCGGAGGAAGAATTAGTAGCAGGTTATCAAACCGAATATTCGGGTATCAAATTTGGTTTATTTTACGTTGCTTCCTATCTAAATCTACTAGTCTCTTCATTATTTGTAACAGTTCTTTACTTGGGCGGTTGGAATCTCTCTATCCCGTTCCTATTCATTCCTCATTTTTTCGGAATAAATGAACTGAGTGGAGTCTTTGGAACAACAATTGGTATTTTGATTACATTAGCAAAAGCTTATTTGTTCCTGTTCATTTCTATCACAACAAGATGGACTTTGCCTAGGATGAGAATGGACCAACTATTAAATCTTGGGTGGAAATTTCTTTTACCTATTTCTCTCGGGAATCTATTATTGACAACTTCTTCCCAACTCCTTTCACTGTAAAGACATAAGACATTCATTGTATTTTCGATTCCTAAGTTTTCTTAAACAAGAGAAAGAAAATTTCAATTATTCATAGAGATTTATGATATGCTTCCTATGATAACTGGGTTCATGAATTATGGTCACCAAGCCGTAAGAGCTGCAAGGTATATCGGCCAAAGTTTCATAATTACCTTATCTCATACGAGTCGTTTACCTGTAACTATTCAATATCCCTATCAAAAATGGATTCCATCAGAGCGTTTTCGCGGTCGAATCCACTTTGAATTTGATAAATGCATTGCTTGTGAAGTATGTGTTCGTGTATGTCCTATAGATCTACCCACTGTTGATTGGAGATTGGAACCCGAAATTCGAAAGAAACGATTACTGAATTATAGTATTGATTTTGGAATATGTATATTTTGTGGGAATTGTGTCGAGTATTGTCCAACAAATTGTTTATCAATGACTGAGGAATATGAACTTTCTACTTATAATCGTCACGAATTGAATTATAATCAAATTGCCTTGGGTCGGTTACCAATGTCAGTAATTGGAGATTCCTTAATTCGAACCATTATGACTTCGACTCAAATCAAATAAAAAATGTGTAAACCGCTTGATTCGATTACCAATTACTCCAATTTCCGATTACTATTACGAAATACTAAAGGAGCAAATCTTCCATTTTGCTCGGCAAATAAGTAACTAAAACTAACAGCGATTTCAGATTCATTGCTCAGAATCATGTCTTGCACAAATACATTATCCGTATCCGTGATTTTTTCGAAATCTACATCTCTCTCAATGAATAATATTTCTTATATATCTAGAGAATTTCTATATCAACCCCCAATCTAGGATTGGATTCCATTCAGAGCGTATCCTAAAAAGAGTCGGGTAACCTATTTTTTCCCGGTCTGGTCAAAAAGATCATGAACCATTTAAGCTTATTTCTCTATTATTTGACATAGAATGGATTTCACTGGACCAATACATGATTTTCTTTTAGTATTTTTGGGATCGGTTCTTCTATTAGGAGGTCTGGGAGTGGTATTACTTACCAATCCAATTTTTTCTGCCTTTTCCTTGGGGTTAGTTCTGGTTTGTATATCCCTATTCCATATTCCATCGAATTCCCATTTTGTAGCTGCTGCACAGCTCCTTATTTACGTGGGGGCCATAAATGTGTTAATCGTATTCGCTGTGATGTTCATGAATGACTCAGAATATTACAAGGATTTCGGTCTTTGGACCGTTGGAGAAGGAGTCACTTCCCTAGTTTGTACAAGTCTTTTTGTTTCGCTAATTACTACTGTCCCAGATACTTCATGGTACGGTATTATTTGGACTACAAGATCAAACCAGATTTTAGAGCAGGATTTTGTAAATAATGGTCAACAAATTGGGACTCATTTATCAACCGATTTTTTTCTTCCCTTTGAACTCATTTCTATAATTCTTTTAGTTGCCTTAATAGGTGCAATTGTTATGGCCCGTCAGTAATAAAAAGAACGACTTCGAATGAAAGAGTTCTGTCCTCTCAAAAGACTTCCTTCTTATCACACCCATTTTCCTTCACTTCAATTCCATTTTTCTATTTTTCATGTATAAAAGTTTGAGTTCAATCTATTCTAGTACCAATACCTTCCTTTGTTCTGGACTTGTGAGATTCGAGTCAATAAAATGGATTAAGGTGGCATTTTTGTTCCTATTGAAAGCAAATAAATCCAGATTGATGAGGGGTTGGTCAATGATGCTTGAACATGAACTTGTTTTGAGTGCCTTTTTATTTTCTATCGGTATTTATGGATTGATCACAAGTCGAAATATGGTTAGAGCACTTATGTGTCTTGAGCTTATACTGAATGCGGTTAATTTGAATTTCGTAACATTTTCTGATTTCTTTGATAGTCGCCAATTAAAAGGAGACATTTTCGCGATTTTTGTGATAGCTATTGCAGGCGCTGAAGCCGCTATTGGACCAGCTATTGTTTCGTCAATTCATCGTAACAGAAAATCCACTCGTATCAATCAATCGAACTTGCTGAATAAATAGCGATAATCATCGAAATACTGAATAGAATATTCACCAATTCAAATTGGTATGTACGATAGAAACAAAGCCCATGTTTGCTAAAACGTAATAAATCAAAGTATCTTGGACCGCTATCATGAGCAGATCCAGAAATAGATTGATTCGAAATCGATTCTGGTAAACCCTCGATTCGTCTGGTGTCTACCATATATGATTCCTTTATGATTTTACTAGATCGAAAATTTATGACGTTCAAAAAGTGGATAGATACCATGTCACATTCAGTAAAGATTTATGATACATGTATAGGGTGTACTCAATGTGTGCGAGCCTGCCCCACAGATGTATTAGAAATGATACCTTGGGACGGATGTAAAGCTAAGCAAATTGCTTCTGCCCCAAGAACAGAAGACTGTGTAGGTTGTAAGAGGTGTGAATCCGCTTGTCCAACAGATTTCTTGAGTGTCCGGGTTTATTTATGGCATGAGACAACGCGAAGCATGGGGCTAGCTTATTGATACGTTCTAGAAAACTCTACTTGAACCCATTTTTTTTTTCTCCTTACCGACAAAAACCCGTACTCGATCAAAAAGATTATTTCGAGCACGGGTTTTTTGGTCAAAGTGTATCTTGTCTTTACCACGAATTCTTTTCCTTGGTTAACAATAATTGTGATTTTGCCGATATCCGCGGGTTCTTCCATTTTCTTTTTTCCTCATAGGGGAAATAAGATGATTAGGTGGTATACTCTCTCTATATGCACAATAGACCTACTTCTAACGACCTATGCATTCTGTTATCATTTCCAATTTGACGATCCCTTAATCCAATTAGAACAGGATTTTAGATGGATCCATTTTTTGGATTTTCACTGGAGACTCGGAATCGATGGAATTTCCATAGGACCCGTTTTCCTGACGGGATTCATCACTACTTTAGCGACTTTAGCGGCTCGGCCAGTGACTCGGGATTCACGATTGTTCCATTTCCTGATGTTAGCAATGTACAGCGGCCAAATAGGATCATTTTCTTCTCGAGATCTTTTACTTTTTTTTCTCATGTGGGAGTTAGAATTAATTCCTGTTTACCTACTTCTATCCATGTGGGGAGGAAAGAAACGTTTGTACTCAGCTACAAAGTTTCTTTTGTACACTGCTGGGGGTTCTGTTTTTCTATTAATGGGAGTTCTGGGCATGGGTTTCTATGGTTCCAACGAAGCAACCTTACATTTTGAAACCTCAGCGAATCAATCGTATCCGGTGGCATTGGAAATACTATTCTATTGTGGATTTCTTATTACTTATGCTGTCAAATCACCGATTATACCCTTACATACATGGTTACCAGATACCCATGGGGAGGCACATTACAGTACGTGTATGCTTCTAGCCGGAATCTTATTAAAAATGGGAGCGTATGGATTGGTTCGGATCAATATGGAATTCTTACCCCACGCTCATTCTATATTTTCCCCCTGGTTGATGATACTAGGTACAGTTCAAATAATCTATGCAGCTTCAACATCTCCTGGCCAACGCAATTTAAAAAAGAGAATAGCCTATTCTTCTGTATCTCATATGGGTTTTACAATTCTAGGAATTGGTTCTATAACCGATACAGGACTAAATGGAGCCATTTTACAAATCATTTCTCACGGATTTATTGGTGGTGCGCTTTTTTTCTTGGCAGGAACGAGTTACGATAGAATACGTCTTGTTTATCTCGACGAAATAGGCGGAATAGCTATCTCAATGCCTAAAATATTTACAATGTTCAGTAGCTTCTCGATGGCTTCTCTTGCATTGCCGGGAATGAGTGGTTTTGTTGCCGAATTGGTAGTCTTTTTTGGAATAATTACCAGTCCAAAATCTCTTTTAATGCCAAAAATACTCATGACTTTTGGAATGGCAATTGGAATGATAGTCACTCCTATTTATTCATTATCTATGTCACGCCAGATGTTCTATGGATACAAGCAATTTCCCGCCCCAAACTCTTCTTTTTTGGATTCTGGACCACGAGAACTTTTTGTTTCGATCTGTATCTTTCTACCTGTAATAGGGATTGGTATTTATCCGGATTTCCTTCTCTCACTATCCGTTGACAAGGTAGAAGCTATCCTATCTAATTACTTTTATAGATAAGATAGTTTTCATGAATAAGATAGAAAATAATGCTATGATTTCGAAAACCATTCGCTGGACAATGAAAAAAAAATAAGTCTTCTTTTTCCTTATCTTAAGGAAAAAGAAAATGAAGTCCATTCGAATCAGATACGTTTGGAGTTTTTGAGAACCATTTGAATCCAGTAGTGATTCAAATGGTTCTCAAAAACTCACACAAACTTCAGACTATGTTCCTCTAGATTGGGTCACTTCTTCAATTCGATGTTACTGTGAATGAGCCATAACTATGTAATCCTATTCCTAATAGATTGACCCCAAAATAACATATCCAAATTATAAGAAATCCAAGAGAAGCCACAATTGCGGAATTCGTGCCTTGTACATTTTGATTTGTTCTCATATGTAAATAAATTGCAAATAGGGTCCAAGTAATAAATGCCCAAGTTTCCTTGGGATCCCAATTCCAATATGACCCCCATGCCTCATTCGCCCATACCGCGCCCGAAAGAATACCTATGGTTAAAAAGAGAAACCCTAGACTAATGACACGATAACTCCAACGATCCAATTGCTGAATCAACTGATACATGTGATAATTTCTAAATGAAAGAAAAAAAGTGTTTCGTAAAACACTGCCTCTTTCATTTGTGTATTGGATTTCATCAAAACCAAATGACCCTGTTAATAAATGATTTCTTTTGCCAAAAATATCTATGCGTGTTCGAAATGTAATGACTAGAAGCGCTACTGAGAATAACGAGCCGCATAAAAGAGCTGCATAGCTCAATACCATCATACTTACGTGCATCATTAACCACTGAGATTGGAGAGCAGGTACTAATATTGTGGATTGATGCATTTCTGCGAAAAGACCGGAAGTAACAAAGCCTTGAGTCAAAATAGTACTTGGCGCGGTTATTGCGCTTAAATGGGTTTTTTGGTTCCTAAAATGTGGAACCATATGAATAATGGAAAAACCCCACGAAAGAAACATTACGGATTCATATAAATCACTTAAGGGGAAATGTCCCGAAGAAATCCAACGAGTAACTAACAATCCTGTTATACAGAAAAAGGTAGCTATCATGCCTTTTTCTGACGAATTATAGAGTCCTAGCGTTTCGTAGACTAATAATAAGGTTAGTAAATAAATACTAATTACAATTGAAACGATCGAAAAAGAAATGTGAGTGAATATATGTTGTAAAGTCGAGAATATCATAAACAAATCCTAAAATAAAAAAGAAAAGGGGGATCCTTCAAGACTAGAATGGAAATACGGAATTCCATTCATTATTCATTATAGGATTTATTGTATCTCTTTTCGAAGATGCCGCTACTCGGACTCGAACCGAGATGCTCTAGCACTGCTTCCTAAGAGCAGCGTGTCTACCGATTTCACCATAGCGGCTTACTCAAAAACATAATAGCCCATCCCTATTCAATCGTCGAGATTCTAAGGAGTCAATTCAATCAAATCTTTTTTAGGGAATCTGACAATCAATGAAAAAACACTCGTTAAAATGACTAATTGAACGTTCAACAATCATTAGTATTGTGGGATCGTAGGGTGTTAGGTTTCACTTTCACAAAGAGCTTTCCATTGGTTTCACTTCGCCTGGAATGGAAATGCAGCAGTTGGAACTAGATAGTTCTGTCCTCTATCCAGGCATAGAACTAAAAGGTTTCAATCTTTCTCGGAATTTTAGCGTACTTCAAAAAAAAAAAAGATTCTATATTTCTAAATTTCTAAAGAAAAGAAAGCTCTCAAGATCTATAGATAGATATAGATCTTGATGAATTCCACAGCCCAAATATAGGACCCTTATTTGGACTACATATTAGGAATACATAATCCAAAAAAATCCTTCCTAAAGGAAAAAGAAGACTTTTCTTTTAGTTAGTGTATTATGAAAAGTGAATCGATGAGGAAAATGACAACCCCCATCTCACAAATTCGAAAAACCGACTCAAAAGAAAGCTAAACCTTTGTATCTTGTCCTTCACTACTTCGTCAAAAAATGGAGAATACAGTAAGCAGAGGACTTCTTATTCTGCATACCGCAATAACCAGTCCCGTCTCGTATTGATCCGTTGAAAAGAAAAATATGAGTTAATGGGAATCCTTCATTTTAGAAATGACAATACAATTCAGGGAGTCATATTGATTCAGATTCTTCCAAAACCAGACTTGGGTTTTTTTTTTATTTTTTTTTTTTCGTACAAAAAACTTTTCGCATTCCCGGTAGAAAGAGATTTCGCTAATGAAAATGCTTTTCTCGCTGCCCAATACCCCTTTCTTTTCCAAATATTTTTACGAATACGCTTTTTTGACAGAGAAGTACGTTTCTTTGGAACCGCCATTCAAAAATGAAGAGGTTGCTCATTGTTTAGAGTTGGATGTGAAAGACATGTATTGTTCGGATTATTCTTTTTATTTTATTCTATTTATTCCCTAGATGATACTTCCTTGATAACATACAATAGAGATATGCGTGCCTCGCATAGAATATGCCTAGGTAAAAAATGGGATAGGTTCTTTTTTTTTTTAGGGGAACCTTTTTTACAACATACAATATCCGAAGAAAGAAGAATTCCTACTGATTGGTACCTTTCTATCCGAACCCTCAGTCGAATCTATATCGTAAGAGAGGTTTTCGAATTCCCCCTAAATACTTAGTTCCACTATAGCTCAGAGCTCGTCCGGGGTCTCCGGGGAGCTCTCGTCCTGCCCCGCAGCGCTGGATTCTCCTTCTCCTGGCGCAGTGAGCCGACCTGAAGACGCGCCTTTTTGGGCTTCCTTGTGGAGCCGCAGGGTGATTGAACCCCGGGAATTTGACTGTTCCTGCGGAGGGATTCGAAGCTCTTGCATTTCCGAAGCCGGAGGAATGGGATTTGCTGGAGGCTCCGGAGGCTTCGGTTTCGGGGAAAAAAACCAACGCCCCCCCAAAACAAAAACCCCAATAAGAGCATTCAAGGACCCGAATATCGACATTAAAGATCGCGCCTTGTTGTCAACTTGTCAACCAGAGCTTGAGCTTGGGAAATCAACAAGCGTAACCAAAAGAGAACCTTGGTGAAAATCCCAGAGATTCCCAAGCAGCCTTGTACAAGTCCGACTACCCACCGACTCATTAAACGTAGAGTCGCTAGTCGAAACAAATTGAACATGAAAATCAATCACCTCCTGTGGTTTTTTTACTTTTACAATGGAAACTTTAGGATGGAAATAGATAGAATCTATAGAATAGAATATAGAATAAGACAGTCCTGAGAATTTCCTCTAAATACTTCCGTTTCCTCAATCGCATAATATTTCTATTATATATATAGAATTGTTGGTTGGGTTTGTAATGGCGGGCATTCACTATTCAGGGTTCAACTAGTATACCCCGGTGAATTCCACAATTTCAAAATGAGAGAGAGACCTCTTTCCGTTTCGGATCATGGATAAATAGATTTTTTTAGCCATGATAGAATCATATCACGCAAATCTACTATTGTCACTATGAAAATAGGAAGGTTGCAACCACCAAAACGGAATCAAACCATGCCCCTTACCTAGAGAATCTACCTAGATTCTTTAGTATCTAGGTAAGTTCAAAAGCTAAGAAAAGAAAGCTAAGAAAAGGGGGAATAAGAAAGAAAAAATGATACAATACTCACATAGGATAGGGATAGGACAGCCCCCTTTCATAGATCTATAAAATTCTGCTGAAATTGATTAGAGGATCTTACTTATGCTGCCCCACATCGCTGGATTTGGCTTGGTCTCTCGGCACAAGCAATGAGCCGGCGAGTTCCTAAACCGGAAGGCCCCCTGTCCTCGGGGAGCCGCAAGGTGCTCGAACTAGAGACCCCAGGACCAGGAGGAGTCGGCGTGCGGTTATCCGTCTCTTCCACTTGTAGCTTGGAGCTTCACTTTTGCACTTTCCAAAAGGGAAATCTTGAAGTATAAGCGGGGAATCTCTTTTGATTTGATCACACTCTGATGAGTCTTTATGGTTTCGTCTAAGATGCTACGCCTCCCTTTTTGGAGTGGACCATTTTTTGGAATGCAGTTTCCCATTTCCCAAAAGGCCAATCCGATTCATTCTTGTGAAAAATGAAAAAAGCCCGCTCTTTGTCGGCCAAGAGAGTTTTGTTGAACTTTAAAGTCTCATCAAGTCTTTGTAAGCGGACTTGAGTAGATGGGCGCGGCGGAGTTTGTGGGTTACCGAATAACCACACAAAGAGCCCAGTACAACCAAAATTGAGACCTGCCATCCCTACTAAAGCCACTGCAAAAACGCCGGCCACTTTTGTCACTAATTTGACCTGTCACTAATTTGACCACCCAATGATTATGATTGAACATGCATGATACCTCCTAAGCATGTATAAGATTTCCCGGTCAATCCCTAACTCGACTGTTAGCAACTTTAACTATAACCGGGATTGATGCATATCTAAATCTATTTAGATTGATTCAAGATAGAATCATATCACGCAAACCCACTATTGTCAATGTTACAATAGTAACGGTTGTAACCACCCAAATGGAAGGTTACAACCACAAAAAAAGAATCAAACCATAATCCTCACAGNNNTAGATTGATTCAAGATAGAATCATATCACGCAAACCCACTATTGTCAATGTTACAATAGTAACGGTTGTAACCACCCAAATGGAAGGTTACAACCACAAAAAAAGAATCAAACCATAATCCTCACAGAGATAGCACAGCCTCCCTTTCCTTACATAGATCTAAAATCATTAGAGTAGGCCTGGCGGATCCTGCCACGGAGGCCGGAAATCTTGTTCTTCGCCCGGCGCAATCAGTCGATTGCCTGAACCGGAAGGAAGGGCCGTCCGGTCCTCTTGGAGCCGCAGGTTGATCGAATTTAAGTTAACTACCTGCAGTTGACTGTTCCTGTGGATGTGGAGGGATGCATTCCGAATAGGGCCCTTGTTTTGGGCCTCTACTAATCGGGACTTCCTTTCGTCTAACAAGGAAAGTTCCGCCGTTAACACGCAACAAGATTCATATAATTCCCTTGCGACACCCTTTTCCAGCCGTAGGAATGAATTGAGGGGCTCTAGATCGCTGGAATCCCCCGCCTCGACCTCATCGCGAAGTTGTCCTCGTACCAGATCATCGCCAGATTGTAACCGGCGAAGCGCCTCCGTTAAAAGTAACCACTGTTTTGCTGACTGGAACCTTTTTCTTTGAATTTGAAAATCGATTCGCTTAATTTCTTCAGCACTATCAAACTTTTGAACCCAACGATCCTCAGAAGTATAAGGAGGGTTCCAAGAAGCCCTGGGGATTTGTACACACCGACACCACACGATCAAGAAACTACACCCCGCAGCCCAAAAGGAAAAGAGAATTTTCCCGGATCCTATCAGAAACTGATCCAAGCATTTTTGCAAATTAGAATGCCTCGCGGATGCAAAGACGCCGGACACTTTGGTCACTACTTTGACCAACCAATGATTCCACATGGTACATACCTCCTCTGTATGGATCAGATTCCCCAGTCCATTTCTAACTCGCCTTATTAGAAATTTTTGAAAGACCCGGATGAATCAATCTAAAAAAAGTAGATTGATTCAAGATAGAATCATATCACGCAAACCCACTATTGTCAATGTTACAATAGTAACGGTTGTAACCACCCAAATGGAAGGTTACAACCACCAAAAAGGAATCAAACCATAATCCTCACAGAGATAGCACAGCCTCCCTTTACCTTTCATAGATCAAATCCGTTTTGACCCCCGTCTTGAAGCTTCACTTTTGCACTTTCCAAAAGGGAAATCTTGAAGTATAAGCGCGGAA